TTAATGGTTGATCGAGTTTAATGGATTCGCCCTCTGAAACAAGAAGTTCTAGCCCTCGAGGGATAATATCAATCACTTGGCGTCCATTGGATGCATCCACTATGGTTATTTCATATCCCCCCTTTTCTTTTCGTAAAATTTTGCTTATTATCCCTCCTGCCGTAGCATTATAAACTGTATTGTTACTTTTGCTACCATCAGGATAAATCTGACCCCTCCCCCTGTTTCCACCTACGTATATAGGATATTTTAAGAAGTGAACATCTTTATTAATAGCAGGGTCTGGGGCAAGAATAGGAAAAGTTATTTCACTATATTTTTGACCAGGAACAGGACCTATCACAATAATATTTTTGTTATTGGGGCGATAATTCTGAAAAGACAGATTTCCTATCTTTTCTTTCATCTCGGGTGAAATACGATCGGGGGGGGCTAATTCAAACCCCTCCGGTAAAATAAGAACAGCTCCCACATTCAAAGCTCCTTTTTTACCATTAGCTAGAACTTGTTTTAGTTGCATATCATAAGGAATTTTAACAACTGCTTCAAATACAGTATCAGGAAGTACCGCTTGTGGAATCTCAATATCCACGGGCTTACTAGCTAAATGGCAATTGGCACATACAATACGCCCAGTTGCCTCTCGTGGATTTTCATAATTCTGCTGGGCAAAAATCGGATATGCACTTGAAATGGATGCCCAAGTTATTATATATATCATGAGTGAGACAGATATGGAGCGAGTAATCTCTTCCCTTATCCAAGAAAAGGTATTTCTAGTTTGCATGGTCCAATCATTTATCCCGAAAATTTCTACAATAAAGTTAGGTAGGTCGATAATATACTTCCCTAGCCACAATTCTGCTATTTACATTTACTGAAAAAAGAAAATTTTTTTGTTGAAATAGACAAGGAATCCCTCATGGGTAAAATAGAGTAAAGTAAATACGACTTTGATTTGGTTATAATGTATAAGGTAAGAAAGATTAGAATTGGATCCGTGAATCATTTTTTAGTCATTTATTGCATGATAAATAACTACAAGTGACGGAGATACACGATTTAAATAACGAAAGATCCAATATTTAAAAATTGTATCAAGAATGACTGGAAAGGTAGAAACTAGACCAGATAAAATTTGCTCATAATGAGCAAACCCAAAATCTTTGTAAATATAACCAATCATTAGTTCCCAACCGTGAGGCGAATGGAATCCGATACATAAATCAGTTAATAAAAGAATCAAAAAAGCTTTAATTGTATCACTTAAATTATATAGGAATTCTTGAACCCAAGAATTAAGAATAAAAAGCTTTTCCTTACCCCAAAAGGAATAACCACTTAGAATAACGAAAGATATTAGATTTGTCGAGAAGTGCAAGATTGTATGGATACGATACTCGTTGTGTATCTTGATGAATTGGATCGTTTCTTTGTGGATTCCTAGACGAAATTGTTGTAAATCGGTTTCTGGGTATTCCTTTATCATTTCATCCAGCTGGAATAGTTCCTCTAATTGTATGAATTTTTCTAGAACACTTTTTTCTTGAATATCATTCAAAAAAGTTTCGCATTGTCTAGTATTCCACCAATTAGTAATCCAAGTTTTCAAACTTTTATTACAACAGAGAGAGATCAACCAGGGAAAAAAGACTATAGATGTAAAATAAAAAAAAGGAATTAATGCTTTCTTTTTTGCCATTTTGAATCTGTGAATTGTTAATGAACCTACCGCATTTGTTGATTCTATTAGATCTAATATTTCTATCGAGCATGAGTTTCTATTCTAATTCGAATAGAATGTATTGAGCCTATGAATCCATTTTATCTTTTTCTTTTTATTCACTACTTAGTCTTTGCTTTGAATCTAGAAAGAATACAGAAATAGACTCAGAATACACTTCCAATTTGAATAAAAAAAAAATGGGATTTCCAGGATGTTATTCCCCCTTTTTTCGAGCAATACTAAAAGAACTTTTTCCAATTTTTCAAATCAAAAATATTATTCTATTTTCGAGACGAAGAATTTTCTATCAAATATATCAAAAAAACGAGCATAAAAGAATAGATGAATGTTCAATTGACAAAAAAAAAAGAAAGAAATTCTTTAGTTTTTTCTTCCTACTGCCAAAGCATTTAGTCTTTTAAAATTAATTCATTTCAAAATACTTCAATTGGTACACGCAAGAAGTAAGCCAATTCAGCAGCTTTTTGCTCAATTTCTCGTGTAGTAAAATTCTCATCAGTACGAATTAAAGGAATAGCCCCTTGACCTCGAATTTCCATATAAAGGATACGCCGAGCAGAAACACCCTCTTTAACTTCTATTCTGATGGACTGAATATCTTTCATAAGGAATCGTAAAAAGATGCGACGACTTTTTCCAGGAAATCCCCAACGAAAAATACGCACTATTCCTTCTTTTCGGTCGAAAAGATCATAACCACTACCCACATTCCACAAAATAGTGCACCACAAATAGCAACTAATAAAGAGACCCGCGATCCCATAGAAAGACATCACAATCCCTTGTGGAAAAAAAATGATTTGCTGAGACGCAAATAACGATATAAAATTTTTACCAAGATAACTGGAAGTTCCAACCAATAAGAATCCTAATGAACCTAAAAATAGGATAAAGGCCCAGCAGAAATTACTTATTTTTCGAGACCCCGTTATAAATTCTATCCATATAGATTCTGATCGCCAACTCATATATATTAGATCCAGTTATAAAATTTTTTAGAATTGAGAAAATATGACTTTCCTTTTTTTGTTTTCAAAGTAACTCTCATCAACTATTTTGTTGTGAACCTTTACCTTAGGAGTAATTCATAGAATTTTTTATATCTAAAATAATAACATCTCCTTCCTTTATATGATCCCCTATAACTATATACATACAAATAAATACATTGACTTGAATTTCATACATCGGCCCGATGATGATCCATTTTTCAAAAGAGCGAAAATTTATTTACCCATATAATACGTTTACACATGCATAAGAGCTTTTTTTAGTTATGTTTGTAGGAATCTATGTGTTATACAAAATTCTATAAAATAAAATGGGTCTTATCGAATCGAAGTTTTTAAAATAAAAAAAGAGTGATACGATTAGGTCTCATCCGATCTAAAAAATCTTATTTTTTTGAATATGAAGAAATAAAGAAGCCATTGCAAGTGCCGGAAAGACTAGGCCTACTAAAGGCACAAAAATAGAGGGTAAGTTATTGAAAGTTGTCATAAAAGGGGTACCTCAATTTAATATTTGTACCTGTTATTGTTATATTCTGAATTCTAAAGATATCTTAGAATATCTTGTATTTTTATTATTTCTATTTTATATATTATATAATTATACTAAGTATCTTTAAGTAAATATATATCTAATACTAATATACAACCTAATAGAAATATATAGAATAGAACCTAATAGAAATAGAATAAAAAAATAGGTACAAGAAACGCCAAACTAAATAAATGGACTTATTAATCTTTCAAAATAAAATAGATGTATCATAATCCCCTTGGTAGATTTATTATTCTTTTTGTCTTCTAATAGTCATTAATAAATAAAAATTTTTCTTCCATTACAAATTTCTACAAAATTGATTAGAATCTGATCCAACAACAGGGAATTCTCGGGAAATGCAAAAAGATGGAAGACTCTCTATAGATCTGTATATATCTCTATTTTAATTATCTATACATATGCAAGCAAGAGAGGAAAATGAACTTTGTTTTATTTGTCTAGTCTAATTTGAACTTCCCGAAAGCAAAAATTCACTTTTTATCTTGTTGATAGAGGTTTACTGAGTAGTAAACAAGAATATCGATAAAAAATGATTCGAAAGAAAAATGAATTTTTCAGGGTTTTAGTTTAATTCTGATAAACTAACTGTTCTATTTGATTTCATTTTTGTTCAAAGGAAAAAAAGCATGGAGCTGAAATAACTCACTCACAACACCTTTTAAAGGATTACGTGGTACAATTGCATCCAATAAGCCCTTACGTAATAAGGATTCAGCCGCTTGTGAACCTTCAGGCACGGCTTTTTTCAATGTTTGTTCAATTACTCTTTTACCCGCAAATGCAATATAGGCATAGGGTTCGGCAATAATGATATCCCCCAACATACCAAAACTAGCTGTCACCCCACCGGTAGTAGGAGATGTAAGAATTGATATATAGAATAACTTTTTACTTGATTGATAATCACATAAAACCGAAGAAATTTTAGCCATTTGCATCAAACTTAAACTTCCTTCTTGCATTCGTGCTCCTCCGGAAGAACACACTAAAATAAGAGGTAAACATTGATTGGTAGCATACTCGATCAAACGAGTTATTTTTTCGCCTACTACGGATCCCATACTACCCCCCATAAACTGAAAATCCATAACCCCAAGGGCTACCGGAATACCGTTTAGTTGACCTGTACCTGTTTGAACAGCGTCAGTCAATCCTGTCGTTTTTTGAGCAGAGTCAATACGATTTTTATAAGGTTCCTCCCTCGAATTAAATTTAATGGGATCCGCAGAGACCATGTCTTCATCCATAGGATTCCAAGTGCCCGGATCAATCGAAAGCTCAATTCTCTCTGAACTAGTCATTTTCAAATAATGTCCACATTCTTCACAAACATTCATTTCGACTTTTTTATACATTAAGCCATAACAATTGTCGCATTGAATCCACAATTGATTATAGCTTTTAGTTATATCGAAATCCTTAGAACTCATTAAATTACTACGATTCCTATTAGTTCTTATCTTAGAATTTTTGCTTTCACGAATCTTTCCACTTTCACTACAAATGAAATTATAAATGTAACTTTCATTGGAATTATTACTATCACTATCGCTTAAAAAGTGATTATCAATACAGGTGTGAGAACGAAAATAAGAGTCAATGCAACTATTAATGTGATTATTACAATTATATTTAGTATCCTTAATGTAAGGATCATAGTGCAGATCGTTGTTACTTTTAGATC